TACTGTTACTTTCTCTCGAACCATAGTAATATTATTTGATCAAATCATTGAATTATTTATTTCTCTTGAAATCTCTTCAATGGTTACACACGTCTTTTTTTGGGGGGCCTACAGCCATTATGTGGCATAGGGGTTACATCCCGTATGAAACTTAATAGTATACCACTTCTACGAATAGCTCTTAATGCCGCATCTCTCCCGAGACCCGGGCCCTTTATCATGACTTCTGCTCGTTGCATACCTTGATCCACCACTGTCCGAATAGCATTTCCCGCGGCGGTTTGAGCGGCAAATGGTGTTCCTCTTCTTGTACCCTTGAATCCACAACTACCGGCGGAGGACCAAGAAATTACTCGACCCCGTACATCTGTAACAGTCACAATGGTATTGTTGAAACTTGCTTGAACATGAATAACTCCCTTTGGGATTCTACGCGCATTCTTACGTGAACCAATACGTCTATTTCTACGTGAACCAATTTTTTGTATAGGTTTTGCCATATTTTATCATCTCATAAATATAAGTCAGAGATATATGGATATATCCATTTCATGTCAAAACGGATCCTGGTTTTTTTACTGATTTTTTTGTACATCTGTATATCAGGTCCTTTAGATTTCGGGAGTCCTTTTTGATTTAATAAAGATTATCCTTGTCTTTGTTTATGTCTCGGGTTGGAACAAATTACTATAATTCGTCCCCGCCTACGGATCAATCGACATTTTTCACAAATTTTACGAACGGAGGCCCTTATTTTCATATTTGTCACTCCTTTTCTTAATTCTGAATCTACTTAATTTAATTGGAAGAAAATAAATTTCTTAAAATTTTTAACTTCGAATTGTATCCCTACGAAAGAATGTTGAAATCAAAAAACCACCCAATTATTTGAGTCTTTACTTTTGAATATACTGAATATAATATACAAATTATATTCCCTTTAGTTGAATCATAAGAACTTACCACAATTTTGTTAATTTACTATAAAATTATATTTAATTTATTAGAAAATTATATTTAATTTATTAGGTAGTATATGTATAAAATTACGTTAAACCTTTCCCGAAGCAAAACCTAGAATCGGATTTTTGTTATCTAAACGAACTCAAAACATACATACCATTTGGACGTAGTTCAGTAATTAAACCTTCGCAAATCCGTTTTTGTTCTTTCATTCCAGGTAAAACGACTTTGAAGCATCAACTAATTAAAGAGGCATAATATTATAAATCTACCCTTTACTCTTTTTTTTCACAAATATGAAAGTTTCGCATATGATTTGGCTATCAGAAAGATTACCATATATAACACAAAATTTCCCCGCCGATTCCTTCTATTCGAGCCTCTCGGTCTGTCATTATCCCTCGAGAAGTAGAAAGAATTACAATCCCCATTCCGCCTAAAATTCTCGGAATTCGTTGATAGTTAGAATAGATTCGTAGGCCGGGCCGACTGATCCGTTTTAAATTTAAAACAGTTCTATATGGTCCTTTCCTATTTCTCCTATGTCGTAGGGTTAAAACCAAAAAAAAATTATTGCTTTCCTGATGTTTTCTCACGTTTTCAATAAAACCTTCTCGTAAAAGGATTTTAACAATATTTTCAGTGATATTAGTAGATGGTATTCGAACTGTTCTTTTTTCATTCATGTCAGCATTTCGTATAGAAGTTATTATGTCAGCAATAGTGTCTTTACTCATGATAAACTAAGATTATTGTTGCCCCCGAATTTTGATATAATCAACATGCTCTATTTCTTTTTTTCTGAATTCATAAATATTTATGAATTTTAAAAGGTATATACGTGATATACAAACAATATACTAATTAAATTAATACATTTCATTCAAATACTCTAAACTATATCACGGTATTCCCTTATAATACTTCGGGTGCTAATGAAACTATTTTAGTGAAATTTAACTGTCTTAATTCCCGGGGGATCGCGCCAAAAATCCGGGTTCCCTTTGGATTTCCTTCTTGATCAATAACAACTGCAGCGTTGTCATCATATCGTATTATCATACCGTTGTCGCGTTTGAGTTCTTTACAAGTACGTACAATTACAGCTCGGATCACTTCTGATCTTTCTAGAGGTGTATTTGGTACTGCTTCTTTGATTACAGCAACAATAACGTCACCAATATGAGCATATCGTCGATTACTAGCTCCTATGATTCGAATACACATCAATTCTCGGGCCCCGCTGTTATCGGCTACATTCAAATGGGTTTGAGGTTGAATCATATCTTTTTTTATTGATTTTGTCTTTTTCAATGTTAAAGGGTGAAAAAAAAAAAGAAATATTGTTTGTTCAAAACAAGAAACCTACAATTGTTTTTTTTTATCAAAAAAATTCTTTCCTTTTGTTCTACATTCCTATCCTATACCGAAAGAATGAATTGAGTTCGTATAGGCATTTTTGATGCCGCTATTGAAATAGCCCTTCTGGCTATATTTTCTGCCACTCCGCTCATTTCATAAAGTATTCTGCCGGGTTTAACAACAGCTACCCAATATTCGGGAGATCCTTTCCCTGAACCCATACGCGTTTCGGTCGGTCTTACTGTAACTGGTTTGTCTGGAAATATACGGACCCAGATTTTTCCACCGCGGCGTGCGTTTCGTGTCATTGCTCGACGCCCCGCTTCTATTTGTCTAGACGTGATCCAAGCGGGTTCAAGTGCTTGAAGAGCATATCTACCAAAGCAAATACGATTACCTCGATAAGATATTCCTTTCATTCTTCCTCTATGTTGTTTACGGAATCTGGTTCTTTTGGGGTTATAGTTGATGGTTGTTTATCAATTCCATCCATCTCTACTACAGAACTGGACATGAGAATTTCTTCTCATCCAGCTCCTCGCGAATTAAACGATTAAAAATAAAATACATGGTGAATAATATACTGAATCGGGGTATTCTTTGAAATTTCATTTAATTTAATAGAATAATATAATTTTATTTTATCTTTTGATTTTATATATAATTAACCACGTATTCTATTTAATGTTATAATGAATCTTTATTTTATTTTGCTTTTTCTTATCATATCGAATTTATTCAACCTTCTAAAAAAAAATTCGCGGGCGAATATTTACTCTTTCAACATTCATTTGTAAGATTAGTCTATGACAACACAATCTTTCAAAAAAAAAATTTGGTTCGTTCCGCCATCCTACCTACTGAATCATTAGTATTCCTTTTCAATAGAATTTTATGAATTCACAGGTTCTGTCGTTCCCACCACCTCTTGAGTAATGATTAGGTCTGAATTCTACAACGGAGCTCCTAATGAAATTTTTGAGTCAACCTTCTCAGTCTTTATTGGCTCGGGGCTCTTTATTTGTGGTTCTATCCACGTATTTGTCTAATTAGGGATCAATCAGTATTGATGCTTTATTACATTCTTTTTTATGAGATGACTCATAGACCGTACATATTGGAATCATATATCATTGATATTCTTTTTCTATCTTTCTCTCACCTTTCCATTTATCTGTATACTTTTCTTGCTTTACAACCCATAATCAGATTGGTTTTTATTTTTTTTTTTGCAAAAAAGATGTCAGTTGCTACAATGATATGACTTATATATCCTATATATCTATATCATATATATCATATTTTGACTGGCTCTTTCTTTATATCCAGATAATGCGAAGCGATGAGTTGGTTATTAGTTCTATAGTTATTAGTTCGTACTACGAGTTGTTCCATTTTTTTTGAATCCTAATCCTAATAAAAAAACCAACGAGTCACACACTAAGCATAGCAATTATATCAAATGATTAATTGAATTTTTATTCAACCTTATAGAATTGTTCATTTTTTTATCACTCAATAGAAATAGAACTAAATACAAGTTAAGTAAATGTTTATTATTCTTCGTCTACAAATATCCAAATTTTGATACCTAATACTCCATAGATAGTTCGAACTGCGTAGGAACAATAGTCTATTTTGGCTCGAATGGTTTGCAGAGGAACCCTACCTTCTCTGATCCATTCGACACGTGCAATTTCTTTTCCGTCGATACGACCTGCAATTTGTACTTGAATTCCTTTTGTACCTGCTTGCTCAGTTAATTCAATAGCTTTTTTCATTGCTTTGCGAAATGAAACTCTATTTTTTAATTGCCCGGCTATAAATTCCGCAAGAATATTGGGGTGCCCATAAGGGTTTACAATTCTTGTAATAGCAATGTTGAGTTTTCGGTTTACACAATTGAGTTCTTTTTGTACATTGAATTGTAATTCTTCGATTTTGCGAGTCCTTTCTTCTATTAATAACTTGGGGAATCCCATATAGATTATGACTTGAATCAAATCGATTCTTTTTTGAATCTCTATACGTGCAATTCCCTCGACATTAGAGGATATTTTCAGATTTTTTTGTACATAATTTTTGATACAATCTCGTATTTTTTGATCTTCTTGTAGATCTTCGGAATAATTTTTGGGTTGTGCAAACCAAAGAGAATGATGCCCTTGGGTTGCGCCCAGTCTGAAACCAAGTGGATTTATTTTTTGTCCCATAGTCCCCCACTACTATATATATCGTGAACCATCATATCGGTGTGTTTTTTTTTATTCGTTCGGGTTTTTTTAAGCATAACATAATATAGCGTATTTGTAGTTTTTCTAATATGGAATATTCTTTCTTTAAATATTCCTCAGCTGCTTTTCCTTTTATCTATTTCTAGTTGTTCATCTACAGATAGATCTTTTAACACAATAGTTATATGACAGGTGGATCTTCTTATCGGATAACTCCGCCCTCGAGCTCGGGGTTTTAATTTTTTCACAGTCGTACCCTCGTTGACTTCCGCTTTACTAATGATTAAACTTGTTTCATTAAAACCTTTATTGTGATTAGCGTTTGCTGCTGCAGAATAAACCAATTTTAAAATGTCATAACATGCTCGATAAGGCATGAGTTCTAGGATCATAAGTGTTTCTTCATAGGAACGCCCACGAATTTGATCAATTACTCTTCTC